CTCTCGGGAGAATTGATGACTGCATCTTTGATGAACTGCTAGCACATCACCTGAGAATGAGAAATTGGCTAGTTGGAAGTAGCCCTAATTAGGGCTACAGAACAAGAGATTCTCCCAAATCTACGCCGAGGTATTGACAGCATGCAGGGATCCAATTATCAATGACTTCCAAGGAACAAATTGATAGTTTTACCAGCTAGTAACGGGTCGAGCGAATAGGGGCCTTCGCCCCAACTCAGCTCTGGAAGTGTCATCAGAACGGAGAACGATGGATTTGCTCATCCGAACTTTTCAGCACTCCAAAGAGACCGTTGTTTCCATATTTTTCCGAACTACTGGGAGTGAGCACATCTTTATCCTTGTTTTTGGCGATTTCGCATTAATATAAACAAGAACAGGGAACGTTTTACCTACTCCTAACGGTCGGAGCGAGCCCTTGAATAAAGTGGATCTCCCCAAGTAGGATTTGAACCTACGACCAGTCAGTTAACAGCCGACCGCTCTACCGCTGAGCTACTGAGGAACAACGGGGGGTTAGATCTCATCTACGTTAAAGATTCTTGTTCTTTGGACCGACCTATGACCAGTGCATGAACCGTTGAGAAGCCCAAAGCAAAGCTTCCTTCGGAACTTCTGGAACTTTGCATACACCCCACCCTATATTATAAGGAGAGGAGGTGACGATAGCAATCCCCTTCGCCTCCCCGGAGAGCCTCCAGGACAAGGGGAGGCGGCGGTCAACCATCACCATGATCTTCTCCACTGCCCCGAGATGCATATTGATCAATCGATCTCCACGGTGCTGCGGACCCGCCAGTTCGCTAGGTATACTCACTCTACCGAAGGGCAACAAAGACCCCTCTCTCCCTGCCAGGGACAAGGGGCCTGCTTATTATCCTAAGAGCTAGAAGGTAATGGTGAGATAGTCTCAACTAACCTCCTTTACCTGTCTTTCCGAACCCTTCGTTGAGTGAAACGGAGCGGACATCATGGCACTTGGAACTGCTATTCGATCATAGGATTGATTTTGATCAAGCAGGAGAAGGCCCCCCTGTCGGTCCTTTCATCTCTCTGCCCGCTCCATGCTGTATAGCCTTCGTTCGGATCATGGGCTGGTTGAATGCTGGGATACGTGAGATTAGATCCGATCTGCCCGGTGATTTTGGTATATGAAGTAGTGGGAAGCGTTGAAGTGAGAGGAATCCATATCAGCGATCGTACCGTCATTACTTCAATGATTGGAATTATACCTGATCAATCACTATTTTTTATCTGTATTTTATTTCTCAGCATTTCCTTTGAATCCTTTTTTGTTCAAGAGGAAGACTTTTTTGAATGATGGAATATCAGTTCTATATATGCCTCATATAGATAGATATCTATCTATAATGAAATGAGCCCAAAATGGAGGAAGGGGGAGAGGGGGAATAGAAAGGGAAAGGAAGAACAGAAAGAGGACAGGGGGACGGAGAGGAAGGGGATGGAGAGAAAGGAAGGAGACATAAAAGGATCGATCTATCAACACAGAGAATGAGAAATTAATCAAAATATCACATCAACGAATCCATAGAAAAATTTTTAATATAAATTAATATAAATATAGAATAGAAAGATTACTGCACAGAACAAGAATACAAATAGATAGGAAGATGCCCGTCCCCCTCCTAAATATTTCATTCCCTCTCCTACAAATAGACCTAGGATACCAACTCGATCTATGATTCCATCAATTACCCATCGATCAAATGAATAAGTTAGTTTAGCCAATCCCCGTATACCCTTGCTAAATATTAAGTCATAACATACGTCTATGTAACCCCGGTAGTATGACCAGTTGTATATTATATTGATGAATTGGCCCGCCGGGATACCCTTTAGTGGGGAATCCTTTTTATACCTAAAATTTGGTGAGGAGAAATGAATAGGTCCATGTAAGACAAAGGCTATGAATATGCCAGAAAATGCTATACCAACTGAGGGAATCGCATCTACGAGAAATTCAGACCAATTCTCGGGGTGGTTCCCATTAAAATGGGTCATCGATGGAGTTAGCCATTGAGATAATCTATCAGAACTTATTCCTCCTTGAACAAAAGAAACTCCTATAAATCCAACAAATAGAGTGGATATTCCCAGCGCAAGTAAAGGCAATAGCATTGCATTGTCCGATTCCTTAGGATACAGAGTATCCCCTTTCTCGAGGGGATGAGCGGTAACTGGGTATTGCATGCTTTTCCTATCGAATTGTTCCATCTTCCTCGGGAGTTGAAATGCTCTTTCAGAGGAAGAGTTATTATTCCCTGGAAATTGCGGCATAGAACCCATTACAGTTCCGGTGAATGTACCATATTCTTTCTCCCCCCACATAGATATCGAATAAAACGGAATAGGGTCATTATACAAATTTACGCGTAGATCTCCTTCGAAAGCAAGAAGATACATACGGGACATGTAAAATGCAGTGAATCCTGCTGTAAACCGAGCTATCCCCCCAAGAATGGGAGAATATAGCCAACTACCACTAATAATTTCATCTTTGGACCAGAAACAAGCAAAGGGGGGAATACCACAAAGAGAAAGTGTACCTAAAAGAAAGGTTGTTCCTGTAATTGGCATGTATTTACTTAAACCACCCATGAGAGCCATATTCTGGCTTTCACCGGGACAATATCCAACAAGGGATTCCATGGAATGGATCACTGATCCAGATCCTAGGAACAATAAGGCTTTAGAATAGGCATGTGTAATCAGATGGAACAGAGCAGCTCGATAAGAATCTGTACCTAGAGCTAACATCATATAACCTAATTGAGACATAGTAGAATAAGCCAAACCTCTTTTAAGATCACTTTGAGCGAGAGCCATAGTCGCTCCCAACAGAGCCGTTATTCCACCTGTCCAAGAGATGAGATTCATCATGAAAGGTAGAGCTCTGAAAAGAGGAAACAATCGAGCTACGAGAAAAATACCCGCGGCTACCATAGTAGCCGCATGTATAAGAGCTGATATAGGAGTAGGCCCTTCCATAGCATCAGGTAACCATACATGAAGTGGAAATTGTGCGGATTTAGCTACTGGACCTGAGAATAAGAGAAGAGCACACAGAATAGCAAGAAATAAACTAACCTCATTACTGGCGATCGATTCGTTAGATCTTCCTGATAAATATTTAAATTCGAAACTCCCTGTTATCCGATAGAAACCTAGGATTCCTAATAATAATCCAAAATCCCCTGCACGATTAGTAATAAACGCTTTTTGGCAGGCATTGGCTGCACTGGGTCGGGTAAACCAGAAACCTATTAATAAATAAGAACACATCCCTACTAATTCCCAAAATATATATATTTGTACTAGATTAGGACTAATAACTAGCCCCAGCATAGAAGCATTGAAAAGGCTGAGATAAGCAAAGAACCTCACATACCCCTGGTCATGAGACATATAATTATCACTGTAGATCATAACCACGATTCCAACAGTAGTAACTAATATTAGCATAATGGAAGTAAGTGGATCGATCAAATAGCCCAACTCTGAGGAGAAATTCTTATTAATGGTCCAGGACCATAAATATTGATAGACGGGACCGCCGGTAATTTGCTGCAAGAATAGATTGGAAGAAAGGAACATAGCTATACCTAGCAGGGAAATGCTGATAAGAGCCCATATATGACGAAGACCCCTGGTTGCCTTTGGAAAAAATAATAATCCCAATCCTATTGGTACAGAGGCTGAGAGTGGAAGGAAGGGCACGATCCAAACATATTTAGATATAAGTTCCATAGAAAGATCGAGTAATCTTTAGAAATATTTTTTTTTTTTTCCTGGTTTCCGATCCACTGGATTGTGAAAGGAACAAATAAAAAAAAGGCGTTAACCAGGAGGAGGATGGGATGCGGATATGGATCCCATCTATATATTTCTCCTTCTCCTTCCACAAATCGAAAGTTCGAGCTGATTCATTATTAATCGATATGAAATGCCAGATGAATAGAAACTATAGTTCCTAACTATTGGTTCGGGTACTCGTCAACGAGATAGAATTGTGCACATCCAAAATTGTACACTTTTACCATACATTATCTTATATCACATAGATTTTTATGAACCAATAGAAATAGAGATACTTGACACTCTTCAGAGGTCTCGCAGAAATGTTCATGATGAGACCTGGCAAGAATCGAACCAATTAGAGAGCTATTCCAGTTCTTGATATTTTATCGAATCTGTTCGATACATATCCACTCTTAATCCACAGTCACTTAAATAAGAAATGCATATACAATATACATACCAAGGATGAACAACTCCGAACGGGCTAGATAGATCTTATGATGTTTGTCACTCTACATCATTAGGACTAGGGCCGGATGGATGGACATAACGTCAAAATTTCTATTTATTCTTATTGATTTGTCATAGATATACTACAAATATCGGGCATTCCCGTTGGGAAAAAAGAAAAAAAAAAAAAAAAGAAATAAAAATAAAAAATAAAGGATGGGGGGGAATCTCACATGATCCTCCCGGAGATGAATTGACCATTTAATAAATAAACGCATTTCCTAGGAGGAGGACACGGTGTACGTAAGTTGAGACATCAACAAAACTTGATTTGTAGTAAATTTGATCTATCCAAACAGATATAAATGAACGGATGGATTTTGCAGTGAATCATTATTCATATAGGGAAATAACGTAATTTTCACAAATTATGAAGATAACGGCAGAGAGCTGATCTTTAGGTTCCTTTGGGAATAGTAATAACGAGGGATATACATATCTATATATGCGCATATATATCTATACTGCATAGAAGAACATGATATATAAAAGATAGAGTACATTTGATATCCATTTAACATCCATATAGTAAGATCTATCTATCTAGATGGATATGCACATATATGTTTATAACATCGAAATATATGAATGAAAAAGCATTGTTCATCATGGCAGTTCCAAAGAAGCGTACTTCTAAATCCAGAAAACGAATTCGTAAAAATGTTTGGAAGGGAAAAGCAAGTCAGGCCGCAATAAAAGCTCTCTCCTTAGCTGAGTCTATCTCGACCGGTCGATCAAAAATATTTTATTGCACAACAAATGATGAGCCCTCTGGATCATCTAAATCCGCATTCATCAATGAATCAAATGATTCATAATATGCTCCCCCCCCCCCCCCCCTAGTAGAAAAGGTAGCAATGGGATAGAAATCATTCTCCGGTTCGATGCTTGAGGGGTCGGATAGACAAAAGGAACAAATCATGATTTGGTTCCGCTACAGCATTCATTTATGGCCGATCTGGGAGAGGGGGGATTTATTAATTTATTCTTCCTATTCTTAAACCATTCATCTTCCGTCCTTCTTTTCCTGCTAGGGAAGGATTAGGGTTCATCATTCTTAATAAGAATCCTGGATCAACTTAGCATTACCATTATTTCTATTTCTGGTAGCTTTACCTCATCAATATCTTCTTAGATCTCTATCTATATATCTATATAGTATCTATATATCTATATAGATAGATAGGTATGTATTTAGATAAGAAGAACCTCAGAGCATCTTATTTCAATTTGAGATAGTTATAGAGCTATAGGATCATCTGAGTATAGTATTCCCGGAGTCACCTACCCATTTTGGTCGACTGGAATCTATGTGTCATTCGAGCGAGTTATTGCTTGGATCTCGGTGAATAATTCCTAATTTTAAGATATCGGGCTCTTGCTCTTTCTATTCGGGATATCACGCAATTGCTAGATACAGTAATAGTAACTTAATGGATCCATTTCACTCTTGTTCCAACAGTTATCTCCTTTTTTTATGGCCATATCATATATAAATCATATATATAAAGAAGTGCTTGATTCTTTAAGATGAGACTCATGGCTAGAGTTATTGTATATCTAGCCATTTGTAACCCATTTTAAAGAGCATAGAGACATAATTTTAAGGGGCTGGCCAAAGAAAGTCTAGGTGTGTAACCTTGTACGGCGTCTTAGCATATCTGATCCCCGTCATCGGCTCCCATTAATGACCTAGCTCTAACTTCCTAGAACGTGATTTATGGAGAATAATCCTTTTTTTTTTTACATTCCAATAGCTCGAAAAACCCTTATTACTAAGCTCGTGATATCATGTCTCATTAAGGGCCTAATCTCAATAGTATCCTTTTACCCTATTCGTAATTACTAAAGTCCGATAGATCATGCCAAAAATGGGTTGAGGAATAATAGAATAATAAAGGAGATCTGACCCGTCGAAATCGTAATGAAATTACGATTCTGATATTGGTATCATTCAATTATTCACAAATCATTATTCCAACGATAAAGTTGAAAGTTACAGCATGAAACCCTTTCTCATGTATCTCTCTTTATTCCATACTCGGGATTTAGCTGCTTACATTTTATCAATATAATTGATAGAGATCTATTCTATTGTTCAATGATGGAATTGTGTTCAATGATGTAATTGAATGGGACTCTTCATTCCCCTTCGGAGCAGCGGGATTTGAACCCACGACCTCCACCACCCCAAGATGGCACGCTACCAAGCTGCGCCATGCTCCGTTGTAACAACCAACATCACATTGATTCAATGTCCAAACTTCTATTTGGACCCGACCTGCATTAATTACTCTCCCTGCCAACCCTGTTTTGAGCACATTGACGATCTAGCATAAATAGGCTAGTATAGTCTTTACCGAGCCGCCATGGTGAAATTGGTAGACACGCTGCTCTTAGGAAGCAGTGCTAGAGCATCTCGGTTCGAATCCGAGTGGCGGCATTTTTAGAAAAGAATTCCGCTGATCTCCTTCCTATTCTGTTCAACCCATTTCTATTTCTCTGTTTACCTATAACAGATCATTATTTTCTAGTAACTCTTTCTCATTTATCCTATCGTGTTTCTCCTATCGATCGATCCTATTTGAAAATCAGATGAGAAAATGGGTGGGTTTATTATGATATTCATAACCTTAGAACATATATTGGCTCACATATCTTTTTCTCTCATTTCTGTTGTCACTCTCACTTATTGGGGAACCTTGGTCCATAGAATTGAAGGACTAAGTAGTTCGGGAGGAAAAGGCATGATAGTCACTTTTGTCTGTACAACGGGATTATTAGTTACTCGTTGGCTTTATTCAGGACATTTACCGTTAAGTAATTTGTATGAGTCATTCATGTTCCTTTCATGGAGTTCATCTGTGATTCATATAGTTCTAGAAGTACGAAGCCAAAAGAATCGAGGGTTAGGTGCAATCACTGCACCAAGCGCTATGTTAACTCATGGTTTTGCTACTTCAGGTCTTCCGAAGGAAATGCAACAATCTGCAATGTTGGTACCTGCCCTACAATCCCATTGGTTAATGATGCATGTAAGCATGATATTGCTCAGCTATGCAACCCTTTTGTGTGGATCCCTATCATCAATAGCTTTTCTGGTCATTACATTTCGGAGAAATAGAAGGATCATTTCGCTTCTCGGTGCAAAAGACAATTCATTCATTTGGCCTTTTCCCTCTAGGAAGAATTGGTATTTACATGAACAAGAAAAGATTGATTTGCAAAACAATTATTCTTTGTCATTCACGAATCATCGTAAATGTCAATTGACTCAGCAATTAGATTCTTGGAGTTATCGTGTTATTGGTCTAGGCTTTCTTCTTTTAACCATAGGTATTCTTTCTGGAGCAGTATGGGCTAATGAAGCATGGGGATCTCATTGGAGCTGGGATCCTAAGGAGACCTGGGCATTGATCACTTGGACCATATTTGCAATTTATTTGCATACCAGGCTGAATAAGGGTTGGCAAGATGAAAACCCAGCAATTATAGCTTCTTTAGGATCCTTTATAATTTGGATCTGTTATTTGGGAGTCGATCTATTAGGAATAGGTTTGCATAGCTATGGATGGTTGATTCAGCACAGAACTAAAAATAGACTTGGACCCATGAATTCTATTTATGGAAGAAAAAGAGTATCTATTCCATAGAGTATAGTTATTATATGGGATTTCTAAATGGGATTAGTAACTTGTCCAAGTTATTTCAAATAGCTATCATAGAATTATATGATCATTACTTGAAATAGCTTGAACTACACCCGAAACAAATTGAATTGTTCATTCTTTCTACCCCATCCTATTCATCTCTTTTCGAGAGATGAATAAGATAATTTGATCGTATCCCATAGCTATCTAGTTGACAATTTATCTGAAAAGTACGAAAGTAGTTTTTTTATTCATGGAAGGATCGGAACATAATAGCTTCTACCTTATTATCCCATAGAGATAAAACTAGATCAGGATAAGGACCAGCACCTATTACTGGCAGAAAAAGACAGATTGAAATAAAAATCTCTCGTGGTCCAGAATCCATTAAATATGGATTCGGGACGTTTAAAACCTTATATCCATAGAACATTCGACGTAACATAGATAACAAATGAATAGGAGTTAATATCATTCCAATTGCCATTATTGCAACAATAACTATTTGAAAAATCAAAGAATATTTACGACTAGTAATTATTCCCAGAAGTACCATAGATTCCGCTACGAAACCACTCATCCCTGGCAATGCGAGGGAAGCCATTGAAAAGCTACTGAACATAGTAAATATTTTGGGCATTGGTATAGCCATTGCTCCTATCCTGTCAAGAAAAAGAGTACGTATCCCGTCGTAATTTGTTCCTGCCGAGAAGAAAAGTGCAGCACCAATTAATCCATGAGAAATCATTTGCAAAATGGCTCCGTTGAGACCCGTGTCTGTCATGGAACCAATTCCTACAATTACAAAACCCATATGAGATACTGATGAATAGGCTATTCTCCTTTTTAAATTACGTTGACCCAGAGAAGTTAGAGCTGCATAGATGATTTGAACCGCTCCTACTATTACCAACCATGGCGAAAATAGAGAATGAGCACGAGGTAATAATTCCATATTAATTCGAATTAGTCCATATCCTCCCATTTTCAATGGAATTCCAGCCAAAAGCATACATGTACTATAATGCGCTTCCCCATGAGTATCCGGTAGCCAAGTGTGTAAAGGGAGAATTGGCAATTTGATGGCATGAGCGATGAAGAATCCTAAATAGAGTACTATTTCCAGTGCTAGGGGATAATATTTATTAGCCAATATATCAAAATCTAATGTTGGTCCATCAAATCCATAGAGACCCATGCTTGAAGCTCCCATTGAGATAAAAATAGAACCACCTGCAGTGTACAAAATGAACTTTGTAGCCGAGTATAGACGTCTTTTTCCTCCCCACATGGATAGAAGTAGGTAAACGGGAATTAGTTCTAGCTCCCACATAAGAAAGAAAAGTAGAATATCTCGAGAAGCAAATAATCCTACTTGGCCACTGTACATTGCCAACATCAAGAAATAAAACAATCGAGGATTTCGGGTAACTGGCCAAGCGGCTAAAGTGGCTAAAGTAGTAACAAATGACGTCAATGAAATAGGTCCAATAGAAAGTCCATCAATTCCCAGTCTCCAATGAAGATCAATAAGATCTATCCAGTCATAATCTTCTTCCAATTGGATCAATGGATCGTCGAAATGAAAATGATAACGAAATGTATAGGTCATTAGGAGGAACTCCAATAAGCAGATACCTAGAGTATACCATCGAATTATCTTATTCCCTCTATGAGGGAATAATGGGATTGAGGAACCCGCGGATATGGGCAAAATCACAATTATTGTTAACCAAGGTAAATCACTCATGATGGAAATGGAAGAGATTTTCTATTTAAAAACCCATGCTCAAGATCTCGGGTTGAGTATGGGTTTTTACCAGTGAAAGAAAAAAAGGAGAATAACAAATATAAGATGGATCTAACAATTTTTGTGGTCTATATTGATTAGTAAGCTAGACCCATGCTGCGAGTTGTCTCATGCCACAAATAAACGCGTACACTCAAGAAATCCGTTGGACAAGCAGATTCACACCTCTTACAACCTACACAATCTTCTGTTCTTGGAGCAGGAGCAATTTGCTTAGCTTTACATCCTTCCCAAGGTATCATTTCCAATACATCTGTGGGACAAGCTCGTACACATTGAGTACAACCAATGCATGTATCATAAATTTTGACTGAATGTGCCATTGGATCTATTAACTCCCATTAGTTAGGATGTCAGAAGTTATCAATTTGATAAGATCTCATAATATAGGATAGGCCACTAACGAGATATTATTTATATTGGACGAATCAGTAATTGTGCTCTCAGTGATATTTTGAATGGATATATTTATATCATGTATCTGTTCAGTGGGGCGAAGTTACTTGTATAACTTTGATCTTTCCGGATTTTACCAAATCTGGCTCAATCGTGTTAGTCAGATACAATTTGCTAATAAGTTCGATATGGATCGAATAACGTCCTTCATCAACCACAATAATCCATTGATCTCGATCACATACAGATAAGAGGTACATCTACATAGATTTATGTATCCATATTTATCTATATAGATTGATATATGGATATACCTATTCTTTATTTGTAGATTTAGAAATCTACTTATTACTGATCAATCTACCCGGAGATCCTATGTGCTCCGTTACCATTTCAACAAATTAAATTGATCGATACGAATCGATTTCCTGTTACGATATATTGCTAAAGCAATAGCTAATCCAACGGCTGCTTCAGCGGCTGCAATAGCGGTAACAAAGATCGAGAAAATGTCTCCCTTTACTTGTCGACAATCAAAATAATTGGAGAATGTTACGAGATTTACATTAACCGCATTCAGTATTAGCTCAAGACACATAAGTGCTCTAACCATGTTCCGACTTGTGATCAGTCCATAAATACCGATAGATAACAAATAAGCACCTGAAATAAGTGCATGCTCGAGCATAATTGATCAACTCCCCATTAACCTCGATTGATTTGGATACGAACAGAAGTTCTATAAAGTTTATAATTTTATATTATATTATCTGTAAGTTATCTGTAAGATCACGATATTTCACCCGCTATTTCACATTCAAACTATTTCCTCCCGGCGAGCTATAGTAATTGCTCCCACGAGGGCAACTAAAAGGATTATAGAAAGAAGTTCGAATGGAAGGAAAAAGTCAGTTGATAAATGAGCCCCAATACGTTGAACATTGTTAGTTAAGTCCTGTTCTAAAATTTGATTAGATTTTGTAGTCAGAGATATATTGGACCATGATGTGTTCGGGATAATAGTAATTAATGAACAGAAGAGGCTCGTACAAACTACTAAAGTGATACCATCTCCAACGGTCCAGAGAGGAACATAATTTGGATCTTTTTGGTTATTCATCAACATCACGGCAAATACGATCAATACATTTACAGCTCCTACGTAGATTAGGATCTGTGCGGCAGCTACGAAATCCGCGTTTAATAATAGATATAATAGGGATATACAAACAAGAACCGGTCCCAATGAAAGGGCAGAATAAATTAGATTGGTAAGTAGTACTACTCCCAAACCTCCTAATATAATACCCAGTCCTATAGGGACAAAAATAATATAATGTATCGGTCCAGGTAGATCCATTATGTGCACGGTAAGTTTCAATCTTCCTTCTCACAATCTCATTCACTGAACAAAGAGGTTACCCTATCCATATACCTATTTGATACACCAAACATGAATATTTCTACTGCAACTATTCGGATATGTTAATTAGATAGACTGATCCATAATTTGATTGGTCAATAATATATCTATTCCGATCAATGATCTACCGATCAATGATATATCGTTGGTCATATTCCTAGTGGGATTTTCAATAGGATTACTAATTCCCAGTTGATCAAAAAAAACAAAAAAAAAAGAATATATGGTCCCTATCTACCAGTTCTCCCTGATCGGAACTTCATATTGAATCTGGAGCACTGGTAACAGTTCTTGAATCGATATGCCCGCTCATAGTTCTTTCGGACAAAAAAGTTGAACTAAAGATTGTCCGAATTGTAGGATCTCCAATCACTGATATTGGTGAACGCCCTAGAGCAATCTGATCATAATTCAATTCATGACGATCATAGGTCGAAAGCTCATATTCTTCAGTCATCGACAGACAATTTGTGGGACAATACTCAACGCAATTCCCACAAAAAATACAAATTCCGGAATCAATACTATGATTTTCTAATCGTTTTTTTCTAATATCTTTTCCAAAGTTCCAATCAACAACGGGTAGATCGATCGGACATACACGGACGCATACTTCACAAGCAATACATTTATCAAATTCGAAATGAATCCGCCCACGAAATCGTTCTGATGGGATCAACTTGTCATAGGGATATTGAATAGTCATGGGTAAACGATTCATGTGATATAGGGTAACCATAAAGCCTTGACCAATGTATCTCGCAGCTTGTATTGCTCGTTGACTATAATCTATGAATCCAGTCACCATGGAGAACATATGGCAGATATCCTTGAATGGATCATTTCGTATATATTTATTTCTCTTCATAGATGTATTCAATCTATCAATTTTGGATGTGTCACAGAACCCATTTTTGAATGATATTTTGTCACAATAGAATAAGTTGGAAAGAAGCTGTCAGTAATAGATTACCTAGAGCAATGGGTAAAAGAAATTTCCGGCCAAGGTCCAATAATTGGTCTATCCTCATTCTGGGCAAAGTCCATCTCGCCGTGATAGAAATGAACAAGAACGGATAAGCTTTAGCTAATGTGATAAGGATCCCCGTCGTTATGCCAACGACCTCACTAGTTCCATTAATAGAATCCCATTCGAAATGTTCAAAAATTGGTATGGATGGAATGGAAAAGTTCCAGCCGCCCAAATAGAGAACTGTCACAAACAATGAGGAAGCCAATAGATTCAGATAGGAAGCGACGTAAAATAAACCAAATTTTATACCCGAATATTCGGTTTGATAACCCGCTACCAATTCTTCTTCCGCTTCTGGTAGATCAAAAGGCAATCTTTCACATTCCGCTAGGGAAGAGATAAAAAAAGCTATAAACCCTATAGGTTGACGCCACAAATTCCATCCCCAAAACCCATATCTAGACTGTGCTTCAACTATATCAACCGTACCTGAACTGTTGGATAATTATAGTCGATGAGAACACCACTGTTCTCATCTCTATTCCGAAACCGTACGTGAAACTTCAGCTTCATACGGCTCCTCAATGGCCATCGAGAAGTAGAAAGAACAATCCTTTGATATTACCTCTGCACCTCGTGGGGGAGAGAGAATAAAAGAGAAAAGAAACATCGAAGTGTTATGAATTGGACCACTGAGATTCTGTCTGCTACAATAACAAGAGCTTTTGAACCTATCTTGACCTTCACAATTCTTTGTTAGTAACAACTAGGTCCATTAATGAAATACTACAACAATCCTTTCTCCACACTATGGATCCATATTACATTTCACTCGAGATTCCGTCAATCACGAATGATATTTCGACAATAGTCTATTGATTGATAAAATAAAAAAAAAAAAAAGATTGGATCTTTATGAAGAAAAAAAAAAGAAGGAAAAGAAACAACCTTTATCCATCTTTCCCGTGGGAGAAGGATAGTAGAACTGCGGAAAGGATTACTTCGTTCCTGACAGTCATTCCTTTTCAGTAAATAGGAACATACTCCAGATCGGGGTTCTGGGGAAGTACTACTTGATCATCCCTACCAACGCCAAGTCCTCGTTGTCATCCCATTGATATAGAAACATCTCTCAAAAATCATGTTTCGTTATCTTTCTCACTAATCTTTCATGTATTTTGGTGTTCCTGACCATCTACTTTTGCTCGATCTTCGGTATGATAGTATGAGCTTCATACAGTTCTTCCTTTGCCCCCGCTGTCAGGCCTCAATGACTAATATATGAACTGGGGTACACAGCTTTCACTGGTTGTGCATGCCTTCACTCTTGTACATGGGGGATGGGGCTCGATCCTATTACTGCTAATTTGTAAGCTGTTTGATCTCACCCATATGACTATCTAGTTTGCTGATCGGAATGAAGAAGAAATATTCTTCCTATTCACCTCCTTTCCCTTCTTCTATGAAGAGGAGAAAAGCTCATATTCTAACGAATCACACGTAGAGATATGGATAACACGCATAAAGCTAGAGGGATTTCGTAACTGATGGATTGGGCAGCAGCTCGGAGACCACCTGAGAAAGAATATTTATTATTTGATCCATATCCCGCCATAATAAGCCCAAGAGGAGCAATACTTGAAATGGCGATCCAGAAAAAAACACCTATACTAAGATCAGCTAAAACGATGTGGCGGCCAAGGGGAATTACTAAATAACTCAAAAAAATTGGTATAACCACTATAGCTGGTCCAAGACTGAATAACCAAACATCCCCTCTAGATGGGATAACATCCTCTTTCAGAAGTAGTTTGATCCCATCTGCCAAAGCTTGAAGAATTCCCAAAGGACCGGCGTATTCAGGCCCAATACGCTGTTGTATTCCTGCAGATATCTTTCTTTCGAGCCATACAATAACTAATAATCCTATTGCAACTCCCAATATAGGAGTAAGGATGTAAATTCTAATCCATATGAGACCGAAGATCTCTTTTATAAATCCCAGTACAGAAGACAAATTGATAACTTGTTCCTCGGGATCCGTCGTATTAATCACCATTTAACGATCAACCTCTCCCATAATGATATCTATACTACCCAAAATTGTCATGATATCGGCCAATTTCATGCTTTTAACCAGTTGAGGAAGAATTTGCAAATTAATAAGACCAGGTGGGCGAATTTTCCATCTCCAGGGGAAAATACTATCATCTCCCATTAAAAAGATTCCTAATTCTCCTTTGGGAGCTTCTACTCTCACATAATGTTCTTGCTTTGGTGACTCAAAAGTAGGGGAAGGCTTTTTACTAATAAATCGAAATTCAAAATCATTCCATTCCGAATCTTTGCCTTTATCTAGGCGCCGGGCTTCCAAATTCTCATAAGGTCCTCCCGGAATTATTTTTAGGGCCTGTCGAATAATTTTGACAGATTCTGTCATTTCCCCAATTCGTACCGAGTAACGAGCTAATGAATCTCCTTCTTTTTGCCATTGGACCTCCCAATCAAATTCATCGTAGCATTCGTAATGATCAACTTTACGAAGATCCCATTGTATTCCGGAAGCTCGCAGCATAGGCCCCGATAAGCCCCAATCTATTGCTTCTCCCCTACCAATGATGCCTACTCCTTCAACTCGTTCTAAAAATATGGGATTACGCGTAATAAGCCTTTCATATTCAGCTACTTTTGGTAAGAAATAATCGCAAAAATCCAAACATTTATCTATCCAACCGTAGGGTAAATCTACAGCTACTCCTCCGATACGAAAATAATTATGCATCATTCGCATACCCGTGGCAGCTTCGAATAAATCATATATAAATTCCCTCTCTCTGGAAATGTAAAAGAAAGGAGTCTGTGCACCAATATCAGCCATGAAAGGTCCAAGCCATAACAAATGAGGAGCTATACGACTCAACTCTAGCATGATCACTCTGATACAGCTAGCCCTTCTAGGTACCTGAATATTTCCCAATCTTTCTGGTGCATTTACCGTTACTGCTTCTGTAAACATAGTAGCTAGATAATCCCATCGTGTTACATAGGGAAGATATTGGACAATTGTTCGGTTTTCAGCAATCTTTTCCATCCCTCTATGTAAATAACCTAATATGGGTTCACAGCCAATAACGTCTTCACCATCTAGAGTAACAATAAGTCGAAGAACACCATGCATCGATGGATGATGGGGACCCATACTTACTATCATGGAGTCTTTTTCTCTAGCAAGCACGGCCATATGTCATTCTCCTCCGATTCGTTCCATAAATTGTTGAAAACAAAGGGACAGTTCATTAAGATCCGGAATCTAACAACCAAAAAATTGGAATTGAAAACTTCAATCAACGGGTTTTTAGCCCACGAATACTTAATTGACCTATTAGATCATCGTAGCGAAGTATATCTCTCTTGGACAAATAAACCAGAAGTCGCTTACGTTTCCCCAAAATTTGCCGCAAACCTCTTTGGGATGAATAGTCTCTTCGGTGCAGTTCCAAATGATGGGTAAGTCTCAGAATTCGATCAGTTGAATGGCATATCTGAGATTCAACGGATCCTTCTTTCCGTTCTTCAAGAATCAGAGATGAACGAAGGGGCGCATTTTTTTGCATAATAACTATTTTCTCGGGATAGAAGATTGATTCATGGCCAGAAAGAAAAAATGAGATCCATTAATTTTTTTATGGTTCATAAAATAATTTGTTCCGAGCATTCCCATTGAATGACATAGGAATAATTTCTCTTTTCCCAGAGAAACGGGTTTCTCCAATTTCTATTTGCAGCGGAATACAGATAGACGAGAGATCCCTATATTGATAGGATCGAATAGATCGAATTTAAATGGTAATACATTCTAAGTATTTTCTAGTTTTTCGATTCGTTCCATCAACACGGATATGGATGTATTATGAAATATCTATCTACATATCTATCTATTATCCACATATCTATCCATATATCCATTTTATGCGCGAAACGCATAGGTTAGATAGAGATACATAGGTTTATGTTTTTTATTATGATCGAATCTATGTTTAATAGATCCCATTTACCAATATAAAATTAGGGATACATACGTATTCTTAACATAACAGATCGACTCCCATCATTTGTATTGAACCAATATCTATTCATGCAAGCCAGATCCTCTAATCGATAACTAGGCCAAAGAAAACGTTTAGTCATTTGAGTTATATCTGTGTCAAAATGTTGATCTCTTTCCATGAGTTCTTCGTAGTTCTGTACGTCCTTTTCATCGTAAAGTTCTGCATTTTCATCCAGATTGTTCTCCATATCGAAACGATTTAGAATTCTAAATTCTCTACGGCGTCTCGGAAGCCAAATCTCCTCAAAAACGAGGGAACTTGAAATGTTCTCATCCCCACCTCCAAGAATTCCTCCGCGTCGTACAGATCCATCAAAAATATTTCCATCTGCCCTTCCCCGGAATCTATCCTTAAATCTCAATGAAATACTTACGATTTTATACATAAGGAATAAATCATCCAACACCCCAGATAACCGGAATGGTTCGATAATCAATATTCCATCCTTTACTGTTCCTGAAGCATCCCTATCAATCAAATGAGACATTAGATCCAGGTCCAAATCTCCCGTTCGAAGATAGGGTATAGCAATTCTTTCCGGATCCTTCATTCCACTTAAAAGAGAACATATATTGATGTTATTTTCGAGTTCTCTCGCTATAGATTCTGCCCATCTAAATTGAATAGCAGCTCCAACAGTTTTTCCATCTTCCAATGGAAGTTCTACCTCATTGTATTCATTGTTCTCATTATCCTTTCTTTCTCTGCCCTGAACATCCGATCCAACAAACTTTTCTTGGTCTTGAACATCTGATCCAACAAACTTTTCTTGGTCTTGAACATTCGATCTAACATCTTCTCGTTCTTGAACATATAATCTAACATCTTCTTTCTGTTGTTCTATTTCTTCTCGGTTTCGAACATTTGATCTAACATCTTCTTCTTTCCCATATGATCTAAAAATATCTTTGCGTTCCTCCCGTAGAAGCGATTTTCTCGGTATGATCATCAATTCAGGTTTATATGTATTATTCATTTCTACAAGTTCTGGGAATAACCATAACCTTAAATTTGATCTGGAACGATCCGTTCTTATTTTATGAATTATTGGAGAATTGGTAAAAGAGAAATTGTCTCTTTCTTCCCCGCTGATCCCTTGAGAATTCGTAGTATCATGAATATACCTTTCCCTAGGGATCTCTTGGCAATTGGTAATATTTAGATTATCCGGTGTATCAAAGAGTTCCAATTCACGTATAATACTACTATTAGGTAGAATCTCTTCCCGTTCATTCTGTCGTACTGGCAGCCCATTAAGACCTAAGTCTTTTGTGAAATCAATATAACTATATGAAAAAAGATTGTATCTGCAACGTTTGTTCAGTTTCCGGGTTCGTCCCGGGGAAAGTTTCATCAAAAAAGGGGGATATCCCTGTTGTTGTTCATAGGGAATGAATCTATTTTCTTCATAGGAATGAAGAAAATCTCGATTATCAATTATCCGTTGCTTACTCATTTCATTTCTCCATCTCTGTGGTGCTATTCCAGACCATATCTGTGGGGATAAATTGTACCGATCGCAACATTTTAACCACTCTTTCCAGTCATTTCCTCTCAAATCTTGCGGTTCTTTAGAATACAATATTCTTTGTATATCTAAGAATTCTTTGATATTATCTTTGATAAAGGGATACGATGTTTGATGTTGTAATAGATACTTCGAATGGGACTTGTTCATTGCTCTTATTTGCCATATCTCGTGAAATAGATATGCTTGGGACATTAAGATCATGTCCCGATCGGGACCAAGTTGTAAATCTCGTATCTCTTTGGTAATTGAATGGTAGTTGGGGATTTTACCCTCATTTGTCTCCGAAATATCGTTCTTAAAAGGATAGATTCTTCTGTAAATTGTTACAAGATTCCTCGTCGATCTAATACAAAATTGTATGTTTAACCTGATGAGGCGAATAACGCTTAGGGAAATATCTCTGCCCATTATTTCAATAAATAGATTCATTAAATAGGGCCATTTCAAAATTAATCGTGCACTTCTCTTTCTAAATTGAACAAGTATTTGCCGAATCTGAACCAATCGCTTTTTGAATCCCGATCCTATATAAATAGAACATTGATTATTCTTTTTCTCTAGATCAATATTAATTCCTAAATTCACTAAATATTTATCAGTAATCTGGTTGATCTGATCATTCGTTGTGGTTGTCCAATCGTCTAGATCCTCAATATTTGTTTGAGTTCCATATCCAGATTGATCCTGAATCTCCGGCGGAAAATTTGCACTATTTGCAGGCCCAGCCCCAATCAGTAATTGATATTTATTCAGGATCTGATTATTTATTCCGATATTTTTCGTACTTATATTACCCGGTTGAGGTCCGGGTTCATTTATTTGTCCTATTCCTGATAGAACCGTTCTTACAAATCGTCCTTTCAATTCTTTGATAATGGGTTCCCAAAAGGAGGGTATTTTTTTTGGATAACCAAAAGGTACTTCAGTTTCCAACCCCCAGGTCGTTAAATAGCTAGAATTCAATTTTTCTCCTTTGTCAAATTGGAGCTCAGATTCATGCCAGGGTTTCAAACGAAAAGGAAATAGAATCTTTATCTGAATGCCATCTCTGAGCCATCTGTCCGGAAATTCCGTTTCTGAGAATTCAATCCCATCATAAGTGCATTTGATATGAATTTCTCTACTCCATTCTCCCCAATCCTCATCCCATTCGGGGACTTGAAATAATAGCATACGCCCAATATTTTTAGTTATTATTAATGAGGGTAATATTATATGTTTTCTAAGAATTGATTGGGCTACTAAGATAGAACCTCTTATTTTTTGATTTAGTGAGAAATCCAATTTGTCTGCTATTGAGAGACGATCAACTTTTGATCTCTCCCCAGAGTAAGTTCTTCCCGATTCCGAGTCTTTATTCATCAAATTTGTAACAATTTGTTTCAGATCTACTCTATTGGGCATATCAAAAGAATCTTTTGGAAAAGTGGGTATTTCCATTCTTCCCAAAAATAGGAATAAAGGGGAATGCGCACCCGTTTGTATCATTTTCCATATTATAGTTCTACGTCTTTGAGCACGCATGGATCCTTTTACTAGGTTCCGACGAAAATCTGACTCTTCCGAATAGCGTCTCACAATTCTCTGTATTCCGTTCGGGTCGATAATTGTTATACTCCTGATCTTTCTTGGGCGAAGATCATTTATTGAGGGTATGAAGTCATATTTACCGCTTCTCAAATTGTAGGACCATCGAGGCACATGTTTCTGAATCTCTGTAATTTCGAAAGGTTCATTGAAGAGTATTTTCCCGCAAAAGGCAGGAATATATTTGATTTTGGTCGAATCACCCGTAAATGAATTATTCCAAAGATCCCGGAGTACTGTCCATTCCTTCTGTCCCAAATGCTCAAAAAGTGAAGCCTGTTCCGCAGGAGGAAGACTAAGGATTAATTCCCATCTCATGGGACTTGTGGACATAATATTTTTCTCGTCAATCATACCAGGAATATCCAACAAATATCTTGTATAGGTCTCTTTATTACATGAAGCTATTTCCAATAGAACCTCAATATAGATCCCTCGATCACATGAGACTATTTCTGACAAATCTCTCAACGAGTCTTTTGCATGAATCTCTTCATTATTCGAAGCCATTTCCAAAGAATCTATTATATGAATTCCTCGATCGTTCAAATAAGCTATATTCGGCAAATCCTTTGTATAGATCTCCCAATTCTCTGAATTTCGGATCATTTGTTCCGCTAATAGATAAAGTTGTTTTGAAATAGGTTCAAATTTATTATTCTCGGATAATTCATTTATCAAAATGAACGAGTGAACTGTATCTGTAGGTAGTGGTTCCCAGGGCAGCGGAAAGTTTTTGCGTTCCAATTCTTGCCAATGATCAGAGATCCGATCTTCAATTTGATTATTCCAAGATCCCTCCGCGGAGTCCTTCGTAGATACCTTTGTTAAATCCGGAAGATCCAAATTGATCGAATCGCTCAAAATCCAAGGTGATCGTAATTTATCAATTATTCCACGGGATAGCCCATTCAGAAAAGGATCATGCATCTTAGGAAAGGAATCTCCCTGAGATTTGGATAATTTCACTCCTTTTTCTACCACATCTTCAACAGGGGATCCATTGCCTAGGGCTTCCATTCGATCCCTGAATTCATCGCCCAAGTTATTCTTTCTCCGTTCTTCAGTACAAATCCATTGATAATAAATATCTTTGGATGAGGAAAAGGTATGCGAAAGATTCCTATATTTCCCGATCCTTTCCCCAAATACCGACATACTAGGTAGAGATGTGAAAGATACCCTTTGCTTTCCATCGCTTAAGCATGTGTCGAAGAAATATTGGGATACCTCAGCCTTTACAGGACCTGAGTGAGTAAATGGACTATTCCTGATATATCGCAATGGCCTATTCCATCTGCGATGATCAAACAAAATAATGGGCCATGGTTGATCGAACCATGGTGATTCTTCATTGGGGAGTCCTTGAAACTCATTTTGATTCCTATACACAAAGTCATCGTTTATTTCTTTATTAGAAATAATAAACGGCGATGGGGTTCTGCCCAAATATAATAAACAGAAATAATAAATAAGAATACTAAAAGTTCGATTTATATAGCGTTTTAATATAGTATAACCTATAGGTGAATCACGTTCTATACGAAAAGATACCAATCTTGCCAATCTTATGAATAGAACATGACCACCCAACCAACCGCAAAAACTACTTATTACAAATAATAGATTATTGCTATAACGAAAAAGAAAAAGGTTCATCAGTCTCGTTAATATGGGGCTTGGTAAAATAATAGGATTCAGTAATTGAAAAATTAGGCTATCCATAAATAGACCTAGAATTCCAGGATTGTTTAGTGGATTTATGGGGTACAGAGATTTTGAATTTGAAAGTTTCTCGGTGGTATGGAAACAATGAAGAAACATGTAAGGTACAACTAGTAAAGTTATTGCGTGAGGTTTACCCAACGCTGCATAGATAGGTGAATAGTACATTGATAAAAATACTATTAATTGCCCCATAATAGAACCACTTATAGCTACTATACCATCAGCAGTTCCTTCCAGAAGGAAAGTTCTCATAGGGAATATCTGAGAAGGACCAATGGGCAATGTGGTAATAAATCCGTAATATAGTCCAAATAAAATGATCGGACCTGATACTTCTACCCGTGATGATATTGAATCCCATGGTAGACTCAGTACTATAAGTATCATATTCACTATAAGTATCATATTCAAAATCCTTCTTTAAAGACGTGTAATGATTATAGAAATTATTTGGATATCTCCCATATCTGGGAGATATGGATATGAATAGTTATTATTTTCTACATTCATGAATTCAATTTCATAGAATTAGTCCCAATTTGCAATTGATCTTTACTCGATCTCTCCATATATGCACATATATGCACATCCATGTTTATAACATAGATCGAATATATATATATGCTATTAGCACATATATTCGATCCGGAAATCCTCCTTGGGATATTTAGGACTTGTTGTCCCTTTTGACTAGGCTGGTCCGACCCAAGTCTTCTAAATCGTCGTTACGCCGCAAGGGTCGGGTGACTAATTCAAGGACATTCCTCGCATTGGCAAATCCGTGAATCTGCGCAAAGGTGAATTCAACCGACCATTTAGTATTCATTCCTCTTGCTTCTAACGGATCAGCATGAGCCATTCCGGTGATGGCTAAGTCGGGTTGTAACTCACGCATACGCCGTATTTGATTATAATTATCTGGTTTTTCCACAATTCGTGGTATCGGTACACACATCTCTATACATGTATCTCGTAAAAGTGCTAATTCAGCAGCTTGATATCGTTTATCCATATACGGGATACCAATTTCATAAACGATCATTCCACATCTAATTAAGAATCTTGCTAGAGATACTTCTAGTAGATTATCTCCCATGAAAAAGACAGATTTCCCACGTACCAAAGAAATATAATCCTTCAAGCTTTCCCACATCCGTTTCTCCCTTTCCTCCAGACCTTGGGGTTCAATATCAAATACAGGACAAATCTTTTCGATCCAAGCACGCGTTCCGTCCGGACCAATAGGAAAAGGAGCTCCGATTAATCTACATCTTTCACGTCTTACCAAAGTTGTTGCTGTACGACCCAGAAATGGATTGACACCACAGACATAAACTCCATCACCTAATGATGGAAGATGAGTATATCTATGGGCGGGTAACCAACCTGATACCTTGATGGATTGGCGCCTTAATTCCGGATTGAGTTGAGAAGCTACATTTGAAGGTAGGGATCCAAAAAGAGTCAAGGGGGGATGATCTCCATATTCTACTAGTTCTTCTTCTTTTTTTGGGGGAGGAGGGAAAGGGAATAAATCTTGCATAGTTCCATTCCGTTCACGAACGAAGGATTCCTGTTCTAAACAACGATGTGCCATCGCAGCTAGCACAGTGTCTTCCCCTTGAGTAGAAGCATAATCCAGCCCATTTGCTCTTGCCACTACAATTGGTATCCCAATCTCAGATTCTAATTTTGGCGCCATACCTTCCAAATCCATTTTTATTATTTCTGTAGTACAAGTACCTATCCATATGATGACATTGGGGTTTCTATCTTTTTTTATCCGAATACAAAGCCTTTTCAATTCTTCATAATCATTCAATTGAGCCGAAATATCTCCTTCTTCTAATTCTGCCATTGCATAGCGAGGCTCTGCAAAGATCATAACTCCAAGCGTATTTTGGAGAAAATAACCGCATGTCTTCGTGCCTATCACCAAAAAAAAACTGTCTTCAATCTTTTGGTATAACCAAGATACACAGCTAATGGGACAAAAAGTATGATAATTACCCGTTTCGCATTCAAAAGTGAGAGTTTCAGAGATCTCCACTGACATAAATAGATCTTCCAACGAACTGATCAACGAATCAATTGTTGATCTCAAACCATCGTAAATCCAAGCAAATTTTCCTGATTCTTCTCCTGTTCTCCATCATTAATGGGACTTAGGTAGGAATCGGAAAGTAAATTGAAGAATTCTCGATCCGGAATCTCTTTCGGTACAATACCTTCCGGTTGAGACAATATCTGATCTGCTATGTTCAAATAATGTTCACACACATAGCTAAGGGATGGCTCAGATTCAACCATTTCAAATAAGGTTTTACCCTTGACTCTAGATATTCGAATCTCTTCGATAAGAGGTAAGACCTCTATTATGGGCATTGGACAGACTTCTACATATTCATTGATAAGATCTCTTTTAGATGTACGATTTCCGACCAAGCCTGCTAATCGAAGTATATGTGTACGAGCTTTTTCCCCAATAGAGACAGCAATACGATTGGCTGCAAATAATGCATCAAATCCATTATCTGTAATTATTACGCAATAATCCGCATAGTTCAATGGAGCAGCAAAACCTCCACAAACTACATCACCTAGTACATCGAATAATACAATATCATATTCGTGAAATGCATTTAATTCTTTCAACAATCTCACAGTCTCCCCTACCACATATCCCCCACATCCGGCTCCTGCGGGTGGCCCTCCTGCTTCTACACAGTCTACTCCTCCATAACCCTCGTGAATCACATCTTCGGGCCAAACATCCTCATAATGATAATCCTTAGACTGCAAAGTATCTATAATTGTAGGTATCAGAAATCCTGTAAGAGTAAAGGTACTATCGTGTTTTGGATCGCATCCAATTTGTAATACTTTTCCACCACGTCTTGCTAGGGCTATTGAGATATTACAGCTAGTCGTTGATTTACCAATTCCGCCTTTTCCGTAAACTGCTATTTTCACCTACAAATCTCCCGTTATTCATAATAATTGAATCTTCCTCCCCGTTCCAGAAAGAAAGGGTTAAATGTTAGTAATAGGAATAATAGATAATAATAGATTTGATCGTATCAGTAGTTAAACTCTCCACCCATCCTGAGAGGGGATTTATATAACATATAAATCTCCCACATAATAAAGAACATAAGCTTATGTATCTCTATCTAACCTATGTGTTTCGCACGTAAATTGTTCATTCCTCTTTCTGTTCTTCCTTTCCCTTTCTATTCCCCCTCTCCCCCTTCCTCCATTTTGGGCTCATTTCATTATAGATAGATATCTATCTATATGAGGCATATATAGAACTGATATTCCATCATTCAAAAAAGTCTTCCTCTTGAACAAAAAAGGATTCAAAGGAAATGCTGAGAAATAAAATACAGATAAAAAATAGTGATTGATCAGGTATAATTCCAATCATTGAAGTAATGACGGTA